ATACTCTAAATTATGTAATTCGTAAATACGATAAAATTTTTTAGAAAGAATAAGGATTTTCTAAAACATATTATATGCTTATATTTTAGAGCAATTAAGCAAGTCAGAATCTCCTGATTCAGGAAATGGAACTGTGATTGATGTGACTGATCAATAAAAGGAGAAGGTGAGATTCGAACTCACGGAACCTGTTAAAGTTCATCTGATTTCAAGTCAGACGCGATAGACCACTCTGCCACTTCTCCTAAAAGAAATTTCCACTTAAAACTAGTGGAAATTTCTTTTCAATTTTGAATTAAACTTCAAAGGTTGAATTTCCAGTGAATTTAATGGTTGCAGGATTTGGATTTTTTCCAATCGAAAATTCTCGTTTTCCTACAGCAACTCTTCCTTCATTAACTTTTTCAGGAAAAACTCCATCTTTTGGATGAATAAATTGAACTTCTCCACTAGGAAGAACACGGAAAATTCTATAATCATTGATTTTAAATCCTGTACGTAGTTGTTTTCCTAGAGCTAAACATTGTTCTTTTCGAGCTAAATAAACTAAATTTGGACCTGATTTCATAATAGCAGCTCCTCCTGTAGGCATTTCAAAGATATTTTGTTCTACAGTCTGAACTTCTCGATCATTTGTCCAAGTAATTACATACTTCTCTTCTGTTTCTGCTGCAGCTAACCAACCCCCAGTACTCCCACCAAATTCAGGAAAATACGAATTATTTGAATTCATTTTCGTTTTTTTTCTTTATTTTTTTTCTTTATTTTCAGTCATTTTTTTTCATCCTTCCTTTACCAAAATCTTCTAGCGAAGAATGGATTCGAACCATTGACCTTCGGGTTATGAGCCCGACGAGCTACCGAACTGCTCTACCTCGCCATCTTCGTTTTTGTAATTTCCCATTATCTATTATTCTATAGAAAACTAAAAGAAAAAAACAAGAGAAAAACAATCAAAAAAAGCAAGTTGAAAAAAAGATGAAAAATAGGCTCTATTTTTTGAGTACTTAAAAGACGATCATTTCGGATTAGAGAAAGAGGTTTTTCCCATACTTGACCATCATACCAAGAAGTTTCTTCATAAAAAAAACGAGCGTGGTTTAAATTGTTTCTTATTTGGTTAACACGAAGGAAGAAGGGAAAAAATAAAAAGAGACTAAAAAGAAAAAAAAAGGAAAAAAAAGAAGAGATTTCGAAAGAAAAAATTACTTTCGAAAAAAAATTTTGAAAAAAAACAACAAAATAAAAAAAAAACTTTCCCTTCAATTTTTCTTTGACATTTTGGCGAAGAAACAAGTTAAAGAAATTGTTTTGAAAAAAAAGAGCTCGAAAAAAAATATATTCATTTATTGGTTTTTGATTTTCAGGAACCGGGCAAAGAAAAAAAACTTTCATATTCGGGATCAATTTTGAATTTTTCAATTTAAAAAATGTTTATAGATAAATTAATGAAAGGAGAATAAATTTTGAAATAGTGAAAAAATTTCTTTCTAGCCTTGAAGAAACGATTAATAGTTTAACCTTGACTTAGTTTTATTTTTAATAATAAAAAAAAACATTGAAAAACAACACAAATCCAAGTTAGTTGTTCTAATGGATTGGAAGAAGAACTAGATCCTTGACTACTCATTGTATCTTTCGCATTTTCATTTTGATTTAAAATCAAGACAATTATTATGATACTATTTAAGATTAATAGGATAATTAAAGAATTCATTTTAGAGTTTTTCTTCTTTTTTAGTTTGATTAGTTTTAAAAAGGAAATATATATATATATATATATAATTAATATAATAAAAAAGGAAAATGGGTTTCTTTTTTGAAACTTTTTCCAATTTTCGAAAATTATAAGAAGAATTTTTAATCATCTTCTTTTTCTAAAAGAAGAAGAAAGAGAAAATATTTCTTTCTCTTTCTTTTTCTGTCATCTCTCTCTAATTTTTTCTTAAGTATTGGCTTGAATTTGTAAAAATGCAAATCCTAAAGCTAAGCCAAATAAAGTAATTATACAACAACAAATTGCAACACTTACGATTTCACTCATAATTTCTTGTTTAAACTCTATCTATATTTTTCATTTGTTCTATTTAGTAAAATTTTTTTCTTTAAAAAAAAATTTTAAAAGCCATTTCTTCCCCAAACAACTAAAGCTAATGAAAATGAGAACACTAACATTAGAGAAGCCCAACCTAAACTAATTACATCTATCATTCCTTTTTTTAAAAAATTCCTTGTATAATTCTCCTTGAATGTATTTTATTATAATTCTATTCAATCTTTTCTTGAAAATTTGAGATAATAAACTTGCTATAATAGAAAGAAAAGACTGATCAAAACCAAAAAATTTTTATGATTACGGAATTTAATCTTTACCTTTCGTTATTTCTTGCTTTTATTCTTTTAACATTTTCAATTCGATTAGGTATTTCATTATATCAATCGAATTAAATCTTTTTTTTCTTAATTGCTATTTCGATTCTAATTCTATTCAAAATTATAATATAGCTCGACTTTATGACAATCGTCAAAAACTTAACAAATTTTCCTTTTGCAGCGATTATTGGCCAAGATGAAATGAAACTAGCCTTACAACTAAATGTCATTGATCCCAAAATAGGAGGGGTAATGATAATGGGCGATCGTGGGACAGGAAAATCAACTACTATTCGTGCTTTAGCTGATCTTTTACCTGATATCTTAGTTATAAAAAATGACCCTTTTAATACAGATCCTCAAGGATTATCTAAAGAATACGAGACTGAAAGTATAAAAATTCCAATGGTTGAATTACCTTTAGGAGCAACTGAAGATCGTGTTTGTGGAACAATTAATCTAAAAGAAATTTTAGCTGGAGGAAAAAGTACATTTGAACCAGGATTATTGGCTCGTGCAAATCGTGGAATTCTTTACGTAGATGAAATTAATTTACTAGATGACCATTTAGTAGATGTTTTATTAGATTCTGCTGCTTCTGGCTGGAATACTGTAGAACGTGAAGGAATTTCTATTAAACATCCAGCAAAATTTATTTTAGTTGGATCAGGAAACCCAGAAGAAGGAGAATTACGCCCGCAGTTACTTGATCGTTTTGGTATGCATGCTGAAATTCGAACTATTCGCGATCCAAAATTAAGAGTCAAAATTGTTGAAGAACGAATTCATTTTGATCAATCTCCACAACTTTGGTTTGAAAAGTATGAAAATGAACAACAAGCTATTCAAAACCGACTTTTAACTGCCCAACAAAATTTAAAAAAAGTTCAAATTTCAAAAGAGTTTCAACTAAAAATTTCAGAAATTTGTAGTGAATTAGAAATTGAAGGACTACGCGGAGATATTGTTTCTACTCGTGCAGCAAAAGCATTAACAGCTTTTGAAAATCGATTAGAAGTAACAGTAGATGATATTCAACGAACAATTATTCTATGTTTACGTCATAGACTTCGTAGAGATCCTATGGAATCAATTAATTCAGGAGAAAAAATTTTATCTGTTTTTCAACGTATTTTTTCTAGTGAAAAAATTTAATTAAATAGGAGAAAAAGAATAAAAAAAATGAGCTCAATAGGATTCGAACCTATATTAGAAACTTAGAAGGTTTCCGTCCTAATCCCTTAGACGATGAGCCCTTTTCTGAAAATTTTTCTAAATCTAAAATTTTCAGAATTTCTTTCATTAAGAAAGTCAATTTTTTTTTCTTTTGAAAAGCTAAAATCTACATCAAAAACTTACTTTCAAATTCAAAAGAAATAGACGGTACAGGATTCGAACCAGTGACCCTCTGCTTGTAAGGCAGACGCTCTACCGCTGAGCTAACCATCTTACTATACATTTTAATATACTAATTTTTGAAATTTATGTTCTTTTTTTCTCTGATTTAACTACTTTTTTTATTTATTTTCTAAAAAATTTCCATTTGATTCTTTTAAAATATAAAAGGCAATATCTTCAATTTCATTTTCTGTTAATCGACCTCCAAAAGCAGGCATCCCATTTTTTCCATTTATTACTTGATATCGAATTGCTTTTATTGTATTCATACCATTTGCTTCTAAACTTTCTTTTTTTAAATTTTTTTCAGGAATAATTAGATTTTTTCCACCCATATGACATGCAGTACAATTGTTATAAAACAGTTCTTTTCCTTTTTCCAAATTCATTGCTTGTATAGGTTGAATTAAAAAAAAACAAAGAAAAAAAAGAAAACAAAAAAATTGAAAATTTTTCATAATTATGAATTATATTTTTAATAATGAAGCATTTAAATAAAAGAAAATTTTCTTTTATTTAAATGCTTCATTATCATTGTAAAATGAATTTGACAAAGAATGACAAACAATAATTAATCAATTGGTTTTAATTGAAGAACTGGTTCTGTTTCTCGATTAATTCCTTTTTCAAATCCAGCTGCTGCGGCACGAGCTCTTCCAGAATGCCACCAATGACCTACTAAAAAGAAAAATCCTAAAACAAAATGAGAGCAAGTTAACCATGAACGTGGAGAAACGTAGTTAACAGAGTTAATTTCTGTCGCTACTCCTCCTACTGAATTTAATGAACCTAAAGGTGCATGAGTCATATATTCAGCAGCTCGGCGTTCTTGCCAAGGTTGAATATCGTTTCTAATTTTGTTTAAATCCAGTCCATTTGGTCCACGTAAAGGTTCAAGCCAAGGAGATCTCATATCCCAGAATCTCATAGTTTCCCCTCCAAAAATGATTTCCCCACTTGGAGAACGCATTAAATATTTTCCTAATCCTGTAGGACCTTGAGCAGAAGCTACATTAGCTCCAAGTCTTTGGTCACGTATAAGGAAAGTAAATGCTTGAGCTTGAGAAGCTTCTGGCCCTGTAGGACCGAAAAATTCACTAGGATATGCTGTATTGTTATACCAAACAAAAACTGAAGCTGTTAATCCCATTACAGATACGGCAGCTAAACTGTATGATAAATAAGCTTCTCCTGACCAAACAAAAGCTCGACGTGCCCAAGCAAAAGGTTTTGTTAAGATATGCCAAATTCCTCCAGTAATACAAAGAACACCAACCCAGATATGACCTCCAACAAGATCTTCTAAATTGTTAATAGAGACAATCCAACCATCACCACCAAAAGGAGATTTGAAAACATAGCTAAAAATAACTAAAGGATTTAAAGTCGGGTTCTTAACTAAACGAACATCACCACCACCTGGGGCCCATGTGTCATATAATCCACCAACATACATCGCTTTAATAACTAATAAAAAGGCTCCAATTCCTAGTAAACATAAATGAATTCCTAAGATTGTTGTCATTTTATTTTTATCACGCCAGTCATATCCAAATAAAGGAGCGTTTGTCTCTAATGTGTCTGGACCAAATAAAGAATGATAAATTCCTCCAAATCCTAAAACAGCAGAAGAAATTAAATGTAAAACTCCAACTACAAAATATGGATAAATATTCGTAATTTCTCCTCCAGGTCCTACTCCCCATCCTAAAGTTGCTAAGTGAGGTAAAAGGATAAATCCTTGATCATATAAAGGTTTTTCTGGAATAAAATGCGAAACTTCAAATAAAGTCATTGCTCCACACCAAAATACCATTAACCCTGCATGAGCAACATGGGCTCCTAAAAGTTTTCCAGATAGATTAATTAATCTTGCGTTCCCTGCCCACCAAGCAAAACCGGTAGCTTCAATTGTTTTATTCGTTGTTATTTCAAGATCATCAAAGCGCGTTTCCACGTGGAAGAACCTCCTCTGGGAATATATAATTTTCATGTGGTTGATCTTGTGCTGCCATCCACAGTCTGATACCTTCATTTAATAAAAGATTTTTTGTATAGAATGTTTCAAATTCTGGATCTTCTGCTGCACGTAATTCTTGAGAAACAAAATCATATGCACGTAAGTTTAAAGCTAACCCTACAATTCCAACTGCACTTGCCCAAAGACCAGTTACAGGAACGAATAACATAAAGAAGTGTAACCAACGTTTATTTGAAAAAGCTACTCCAAAGATTTGAGACCAGAATCGGTTTGCTGTAACCATCGAATAAGTTTCTTCTGATTGAGTTGGAGTAAAAGCACGGAATGTATTGGCTGCATCTCCATCTTCAAATAAGGTATTTTCTACAGTAGCTCCATGAATTGCACATAAAAGAGCTCCCCCTAAAATTCCTGCTACTCCCATCATATGGAAGGGATTTAAAGTCCAATTATGGAATCCTTGTAAAAATAGTAAAAATCGGAAAATTGCTGCTACCCGAAACTTGGAGCAAAGAACCAACTTGCTTGTCCTAAAGGATATAACAAGAAAAACAGAAACGAAAACGGCAATAGGACCTGAAAATGCTAAAGCGTTATAAGGACGAATCCCTACTAGTCTTGCAATTTCAAATTGACGTAAACAGAATCCCATTAATCCAAAAGCTCCATGTAAAGCAGTAAATGTCCAAAGACCACCAATTTTACACCAAAGAGTGAAATTTCCTTGGGCTTCAGGACCCCATAATAATAATAAAGAGTGTCCCATGCTATTTGCTGGAGAAGAAACTGCAGCTGTTAAAAAATTACATCCTTCTAAGAAAGAGCTTGCAATTCCATGAGTGTACCAAGAAGTTACAAAAGTAATCCCTGTCAACCATCCTCCTAAAGCTAAATATGCACAAGGAAATAAGAGTAACCCCGACCAACCTACAAATACAAAACGATCACGTTTTAACCAATCGTCAACCAGGCTAAATAAACCTTCTTCTTTCGATTTGGCTTGTCCAATTGTTACTGCCATATTTTTGAAATCTTTCTTGAATTCGATTATTGTCTTTTGACAAGAATTGAAAAAATGAATTACGGAATTTTTTTGACTTATTTTCCAATGGATCTTGAAAGTGTTTCATGGAGAATTTTTCTTTTATTCTGATCTTTTTTGTAAGTTGTTTGTAATTCTTTTTTCCACAATTTATCTGATATTACACTTTATTATAAAAAACAGTATTAACAAATAATATTTTTTATACTAAAAAATTAGTAAAAAAAAAACACTTGACAAAAATATGTAAATTTTCTAACTTTTATAGAAAGTTAATTAGATAGATAAATATAGACGTGCTTAAATAAAGACGTTCTTAAACGTTCGAATTATTAACCCTTTGAACCCCTTTTAAGAGAATTAAAAAAACAAATAACAATATATTCATAAGATATGACAACTCTTGTTTTACATAAAAACAAACTGTTTGATTTTCTCAATCTTAAAAATAAATTATCTATTTTTTCCCGTATTAATATTAAGGAATTGAAATTATTACCTTTAAGTCTAAAAAATTTTCCTTTATTGCTTTCAATTTCAAATAGAAATAAAAATATTTCCTTGATTTCGAATATTAATCTTAGAAAGGCGAATCCAAATTATATTAACAATATTGTTAAGCTTGAGAATATATATAATTTTAATTCTTTAGCGAATTTACATTATAAAAAGTTAAATGTATTAAAAAGTAGTGAAACAGGTCATTTAAATTTAAATTTAATATTCTTATTTATACTTTGGACAAAAAGAAATTATTTAAAAAAATTTAAACATTTTTTTACTTTAGAATTAGAAAAAAAATCTAATAAAAAAGTTCTTCGTCTTGTATCCCTAACAGTCTGTGTTCTTACAGCATTGTACTTATATCGAATGGGTTATATTTCTCGAGAATACTTTTTATTTTTATTAGATTATATTAAAGCTATCATATTAAGCATATTTGGAAATATTCGAAATTTTTTTGGAATTTTTTTCTATATCCAATATTTTATAGAATTAATTTTAGATAAACTAAAGTCTAAAGTTTGCATTAAGGAAAAATTGCATTTTTTATCTGAAAAAATTAGAAAATTACAATGTTTGAAAAAAAATAATAGTCTAGAAAATCAAATTAGAAATTTACAAAAAGAGCTAAAAAGAATAATTGATTTTTTTAAACGTGAGAAAATCTTGAGCAGTTTGGCTTATCAAAAATTAGAAAGAAAAGTCAAAGTACTGTTTTTTAATTTGGCAAGATTAAAAAGAAGCTTTGGAAAAACTAAGCAAAATTTAAATTCCTGTCTTGACAATTTATCAAAAGAAGGAAAATTAATTGATTTATTAAAACGTAAAATTATACGTTTAGAAGGAGCTTTAGAAAAACAAATAGTTAACGAAATTATTGGTCATAGTGATGATATAGATATAGAGTAATTAAGATAAAGTCTTTTCATGTTCAACGGTATTAAAAACCGTTGAACATGAAAAAAAAGAGTTAAAAACACTCATACTATTTCTAATCATCCTTTTTTTACTATATTTTTTCAAAAAATTATGAAAAAATGTTTGATTTGAATTGTTGAATTCCACCTAAGACAATAGACAATAAAAAAGATGAAGTAAGAAGAAAATATTAAAAAGAGTCTATATAAATACCCTTTGAAATATATTTGTAATATAATGAAAAAATGATGGAAAAAAAACTGAATTTTGAGAAAAGTAAAAATATAGCTAAAAATTTGCAAAATACAAAATGAGTTTGAGATAACTTACCTATATCTTGTTAGAAAGAAAATTATTTAGGGAAAAAAGGCTTTGAATAATATGGGAAGTTCAGCAGCTTCTAGTTTTGAAGATTTTAATACTAGATAAATCAATTAGAAAAGAAAAAGGAAGCTTGAAAAGTGTAATCCAGCTCTATTGGAAGAAATTTTGTCAACTTTTGCAAAACTTTTTTCTTATAGTAATATTAATATACTTATATAAAAATAAATAACAAAATTTAGAAAAAAAGATAAAAAGATATATTTAATTTTAATTAACTTTTATTAACTAATCTATAATTTTTAAAGAAACTTTTTTAGTCTTAATCTTTTTCACTTTTCTAACTTTGTAGACTCATGAAAAATATTTTTTTCTTGTTTCTGATCTTTTTCTTTCTTAGTCTTTATAATGAAATAAAAAAAAATATAATAATTAACTCTTAATATCCATATTAAGAACATTTGGGATACAACAAATAGATGATTAATATAAAGAAAACGACCCTTCTAATACAAAGAGAAGAGAGAAAAAATTTCTAGAATCTCTTCCTTCTCTTTTAGTTCCTGGTGCTTTTATTGTCTTACCTATCTTTCTTCTTATTCTTTTCTCCTATCCTGGAATGGCCCATGCTGTTGTTCGTGGAAAGAAAAAAGTTATTCATGCTGTTACAGAAACAATTACAGAACCTCGTGACTATAAACAACTATATACAACTTTTGATTATCGTCCTAAAACCAATTTGCAACAAATTCCTAAAATAGCAAAAGAAGTGACAAAAGATCCTTTGTTTGAGCAATTTTTTCAACGTTTAATCGATTCCAGGCTTTTCATTGATATGGGGAAATTAAATCAAACTCAACCAACTTGGGCACTCCGTCCAAATCCTTGTTTGGATTATCAATTTTTAGCCGATACCATGAAAAAAGTCAAAGTGAAAGAACAATTAAAACTTCAACTTAAACAAATTTCTGTGAATTCTCAATCAACTCCAGAATTTTCATGGGATCTTCTTGGAAAAACTGCCCTTGTTAGCGGGGTTTCCGGGACGGCTTTTTCTTTTTTTTCTATGATTACTCCTCCTTTTACTAAAATTCTCTTTAACTTGGCCAAACATACGATAGAATCTATTTTTAAAGGGGACGATGATCAAGAGAAAGAGAAAAAAAAAGAAAAATCTTCTAGAAAAAACCCTGTTCCTGGAATTAATTTTCCTGGTTTACCTGCTCTTCCTGGAGGGGTGGTGGCTGTATTAGTAGCTTGGACTTTAATTCAACTCACTTTTATGAAGGATAGAAAAATTCCTGAACCTATTACTGATGTTCTTAATACGATATTTCCTAAGAAAACCAGAACGTGGAATGATTTTCTAATGGAGTATTTAGATCGGTCCTTAAAGTATTTGTTGAAACATCCTCACTATATCCTGATTTTATATTTTGTTTTTCATCATCGTTCGACTCTATTGAAAATAATAACAGCACCGGCTAGTGAAAAAGGGGAAGTGGTCAAAAATATAACGGATGGAATCCAATCTTTTCTAAATATAATCACCAATCTTTTTAATGATATGTTGAAAAGAATGGATACAATTAGTACTCTAAATGCAACCACAATTAAAGAATATAAAATAAAGGACGAAAAATTGGTGGAGGAATTAAAGTCGGATACCAGGACCCTAAAAAAAGAATTAACCCAATGTAAGGAAGATCTTCATCAAACTGACAAGGAATTAGCTAGATGTGAACATAATACACAAAGTTTGTATAGAGATTATTCAAATTATTACGATTATTATGGAAAATGTAGAGATACCAGTATGATGATCCAACGTGAAAACTACAAAATGATAGCAGAGAAAATGAAAACAGGAACGGAAGTCAGCTTAGGATCCAATAGCATCCAAAAAATAATGGATACTAATGCCCATGCTTTGGCAGGCCCTATCGAGCCTAAAAAAGTATATGAGACTAATTATAAAGTTCAGAAAAAAAAAAACTTAAAAAACGTCAAGGAATTGGATAAGGTAGCTTTTACCTTCGTCGATAACGAAAATACTAAAGTGATAACCATTGGAAAGGATCTAACCAATCCTATGTTAGAAGGGTTAAACAAAATCTTCGGGACTGATATTTTATAAAAAGAAAGAAAATAGAATAGAATCATTCTTTCCTTTTCATTTTCTAATCAAAAAGAAAAAGATTGGGATGAAAAAAAGAAACTATCTTTTTCATCCCTCTTTTTTAACTACTCTATTTTTAAGAAAGTTTCTTTTCATTTTTTTCTTCATACGGAAGCGTTTTTTTTCTATTCAAAAAAAAAAAAACGCTTCCTAGGGGTATGCTTTTCCCCTAATATAGCAAAAAACGGGTTTTTTTGATTTTCCTTTTAGGGGTCATAACCCCTTTCCAAAGGTGTTTTTTCAAAAAACCCTTTCAATCCCACGTTTTCTTTCTTATAAATTGATAATGGAAAGTTTTTTTTAAACGTTTTTTTTTATTCAAACACCCTTTTTTTCAGGACTCGGGCGCGTCCCCTCAAAATCTATAGAAATTGTAGGGACGCGCCCGTTTCAATCCCTTCCTTTCAATCGTTTATTTATATCCCGGCTTATTTATATTTCTTGATATTCTGTTGACACAATGCTTATAATATAGGTATCTTTTCGATAGTATATCTTGTATCGAAGAGTGCAATAACTCTAGTGCAAAATCTTTTTTCTCTTTTTCTACTTTTTGATAAGTTTTATAGTTTGGATAAACAAAGTCCCTACATTCTAGTTTGAAAGTAGAATTTATCTTCTCTGCAAAACCAGGGATTTTTAGTTCCACGGATTCGTCTTTCAATTTCTTTCTAATAGATAGGAAGTAATCATTGATACTGATTAATTTCTCGGTCTTATAATATAGCTCTTCTATGCTTGATATTTTATAAGGAAGGTTGTTTGAAATAGATTCAAAGAAGGTTTTATAAATAGTTTGATCAGGATTCTTTACCCCTCTAATTTTGTAGATAACGGGCCCTTCCAAAGTTTTTAGAATATAATGAGCTTTTTTATAAAAGACTATTTTTTCAGAGGTATGGGACAATTTATGTTCAATGTCATATTGAATACTAAGATCATAATTGTCCCAAAACTTTTTTAAATGAAGGCTTACTAAACCATCTAAATCTTGATTGATTTTCTCCAGTTTCTTTTGTTCAAAATCTTGTTTCCAGTCTCGATTTCCTAAGGATATTTTTCTTATTCCTTTATGTCGTTCTAATCTTTCTAAATTTGATAATATGTCCATTCCAGGCTTTCTAATCCCTTCTTTGATTTCATATACACGATCTAATTTATAGGCATGTCCGTCTGTTATACATTGTATTCCATTTAAGGCTCTGGAAGACATCCAAACGTTTAAACGGGCTCTAGCCGTTATATTATTGGCTAAGATAGCATTAGAAATTTCAAAAAGAGGACATGCGGAAATACCGTAAATGGTATTGATAGCTTTTTTGAGAGTTTTTTGTTTATTTTCATAATAAAATTTCTTCTCAGGATCTTTACTTTCTTTCATTAATTTTTTATATATCTCTCTTTGGGTTTTCAATGGATTGACTAAATTATGTAAAGAAATTTCCATCCAACATGTAGGTCGTTTATCTTGACAAGATTTAGTTTTTAAATCATAAGAAAAAAAAGATTCTTCCGACACCTTTTCTAAAATTTTCAAAAACTCTTCTTCCTTCTCGATTTTGTCCGATGCTTTGTAAAAAAGAGCTGTTTCTACTATCATTTTTTTCTTGAATTCATTCCATTCTATATTGGTACAAATATTTTTCAAAGCATAAAGAATGTCAGAGGTTATGATACCGTTGATTATTTCTTTTTCTAATAAGAGAAGTTTCCCCACATTGTTTTCTAAATCATCACTTTCCTCATATTTTTTTTCAACGTATTGTTGAAATTTCTGGGCTTCTATTACTTTGGAATAAAGAAGATTTTGTCTGAAAGATAGATTCCCTGATATTGTAATCGTATATAAATTAGGTAATAATTCTTTCTCATATTTATTGAGAAACTCTTCTAAGGTCATTCGTTCATTTCTTTCTTTCTCATTAGCAGTGAAAGCGATGATGGTAGGATATCCTATCCCAACGGAGAATTTTTCCATCGCTGTACCGTAACATGACGAAAAGTCTAAATCTACTATATATTGATCAGTGTATTTCCATGGTTGTTCGTTATTCGTTCTTCCGCCTTGGACAAGGGCCCCTATAATCGAGGTAGATTTCGAAGACAGAGATACTATGTTTCTAATCGATGTAGAATGAATAAGTTTAGAAATTTTTTTTTGTTTTTTCATTCCACGGACTATATTTTCTGATATTCCTAAGTTATTATGGACCTTTTCCAATCTTTTTCGATCGGCAAAAGAATTGAAAAGAAATTTTTCAACCATATCAGCCACTATACACCCTGTTGAAAGAGGGATGTTTTCTTCTACAAACATATCTCTTTCAGGAAAGTTTAATACTTTATAAACCTCATTCCATTCCTCAGTCATTCGTTTAGGAATCAAGGTCAGTTGTAACACATCTGCTATGATATAAAAAAGAAAAGTAGGCTTATTTATTTCATTTTCCATGCATTTTTTATTAAAATCATCCTTATAGGGATGAGGGATATTAAGGGATGAAAGAAGGGTTTTTAATCCCCCGGCTCCCATCCATACATATCAACAATATGAACGACTCCAGATTTCTCATTGGGTGAAATTTCCCTCTCAAAGCACAGGTTTTATAAATCTGATCTACCTTCTTATCTTTAGAAGGTTTTTCTTTTATAAGATTCTTATGAGGCTTTTTCTATGATATTCAAAAACTCTTGTAAAGTTTATTAAAGAAAAAAACAATTAAAATTAGAAAAAGAAGAAAAAATTTTCTAAGCTTTTCTAAAACTTTTTCTTTATAATAATAATTACATATCTTTACCACGAAGAAAATAAAAAAAAATTAGAAAAATAAATAATTTAATTAAGAAGTGGGAAAGTATTTTTATTCACTTTTTAAATTAAATATGAGAAATCTATTATTTTATTTCTTCATCTTTGTTTATTTTTTCTTAGTGAAAAAATCTTTATAAGCTGTTTTTTTCATTCTTTTCTTAATATATAGAATTTCTTTTTTTCTTTTTAAAATCATAAAATTATATTTTTTTAATTTCTAATCTTTTCTTATAATTTTTTTATTATTCAAATTGTTTATTAAGTTTTCTTCTTTTGTAACAATCATTATTTTATTTTGAAACAAAAAGAAAAAAGTTTGGATGCTTTATGATCTATATGAATAAAATTGAGAATGATATTTTTTTCCAAAAAATTATTAAACGTCAGAATTTTTATTTTCAACTTTTTATCTTTTAAAATCGAATAAAGTATTGTTAATATCATAAATTAATAATACAACAATATAAATCTTTTTTTAGTTTTCTTTTTTTATCCAAAAATGATATGAAAAAGAATAAATTGTAAACGTTTTTGTTTCAACTTAAAAACAAAGAAAAGAAAATATTGATTTAAAAAATTTGTACAAAAGATTCCCTTGACAAAAAAATTATTTTCTGTCTATAATACTAAGTGTTTGTAAATGAAATTTCTACTTTCAGAAACCTTTTAAAAAAGGCTTACAAAAAATACTGGAAAATAAAAAAATAGCAGATTTTTCTATAAACTATAGAGTCTTTTATTTTAAATTAAGAGTTTGATCCTAGCTCAGGATGAACGCTAGCGGTATGCTTAACACATGCAAGTCGTACGGAAAAGAAATTTTTAGTGGCGAACGGGTGAGTAACACGTGAGAATTTGCCTTTAGGAAGAGGATAACATTTCGAAAGAGA